TATGTTATGGTCGGAGTCCCACTCACGGCGACCTGGTCGAATTGGGAGAAGCCGTAGGTATTATTGCGGGTCAATCAATTGGGGAACCAGGGACTCAACTAACATTAAGAACTTTTCATACCGGTGGAGTATTCACAGGTGATACTGCCGAACATGTACGAGCTCCTTCTAATGGAAAAATAAAATTCAATGAGGATTTGGTTTATCCCACACGTACCCGTCATGGGCATCCTGCTTTTCTATGTTCTATAGACTTGTATGTAACTATTGAGACTCGGGATATTATCCATAATGTGAATATTCCACCAAAAAGTTTGATTTTAGTTCAAAATGATCAATATGTAGAATCAGAACAAGTGATTGCTGAGATTCGTGCCGGAACGTCTACTTTTCGTTTTAAAGAGAAGGTACGAAAACATATTTATTCTGAATCAGAGGGAGAAATGCACTGGAGTACCGATGTCCACCATGCATCTGAATATATACATGGTAATGTTCATCTATTACCAAAAACAAGTCATTTATGGATATTAGCAGGAGGTCCGCGCGGATCCAGTATAGTGTCTTTTTCACTCCACAAAGATCAAGATCAAATGAATGTTCATTCTTTTTCTTTCGAAGAAAGATATATCTTTGACCTCTCAATGACTAATCATCGAGTAAGACATAAATTGTTGGATACTTCTGGTAAAAAAGATAGGGAAATTCTTGACTATTCAAGACCTGATCGAATCATATCCAATGGTCATTGGAATTTCATATATCCTTCTATTCTCCAAGAAAATTCTGATTTCTTGGCGAAAAAACGAAGAAATAGATTCATTATCCCATTACAATATGATCAAGAACGAGATAAAGAACTAATGCCCTGTTTTGGTATTTCGATTGAAATACCCATAAATGGTATTTTACGTAGAAATAGTATTCTTGCTTATTTTGATGATCCACGATACAGAAGAAATAGTTCAGGAATTACTAAATATGGGACCATAGAGGTAGATTCAATCATAAAAAAAGAGGATTTGATTGAGTATCGAGGAGCAAAAGAATTTAGTCCGAAATACCAGAAAGTAGATCGGTTTTTTTTCATTCTCGAAGAAGTGCATATCTTACCCGGATCTTCGTTCATAATGGTCCGGAACAATAGTATCATTGGAGTAGATACACAACTCGCTTTAAATACAAGAAGCCGGGTAGGCGGATTAGTCCGAGTGGAGAGAAAAAAAAAAAGTATTGAACTGAAAATCTTTTCTGGAGATATTCATTTTCCTGGAGAAACAGATAAGATATCCAGGCACAGCGGCATTTTGATACCACCAGAGACGGAAAAAAAAAATTCTAAGAAATCAAAAAAATTGAAAAATTGGATCTATGTCCAACGGATCACACCCACCAAGAAAAAGTATTTTGTTTCGGTTCGGTCCGTAGTCACATATGAAATAGCTGATGGGATAAATTTAGCAACACTTTTCCCTCGGGATCTCTTGCAGGAAAAGGATAATGTCCAACTTAGAGTTGTCAATTATATCCTTTATGGAAATGGCAAGTCAATTCGAGGAATTTATCACACAAGTATTCAATTAGTTCGGACTTGCTTAGTATTGAATTGGGACCAAGAAAAAAATGGTTCTATAGAAGAGGTTCATGCTTCCTTTGTTGAGGTAAGGACAAATGATCTGATTCGCGATTTCATAAGAATTGAGTTAGTCAAGTCCGGTATTTCGTATACCGGAAAAAGGTATGATAGGGCAAGTTCCGTATTGATTTCCGATAATGGATTAGATCGCACCAATATCAATCCTTTTTATTCCAAGGCGAAGATTCAATCACTTACCCAACATCAAGGAACTATTGGTATTGGTACGTTGTTGAATCGAAATAAGGAATGCCAATCTTTGAGAATTTTGTCATCATCCAATTGTTCTCGAATTGGTCCATTCAATGGCTCGAAATATAACAATGTGACAAAAGAATCAGATCCCATAATCCAAATTAGGGATTTGCTGGGTCCCTTAGGGACTATTGTCCCTAAAATAGCGAATTTTTTTTCATCTTACTATTTAATAACTCATAATCATATCTTGTTAAAGAAATATTTGCTACTTGACAATTTTAAACAGACTTTCAAAGTACTTAAATACTGTTTAATAGATGAAAATAGGAGGATTTATAATCCCGATCCATGCGGTAACATAATTTTGAATCCATTCCATTTGAATTGGTGCTTTCTCCATCACGATTATTGTGAAGAGACATCTACAATAATTAGCCTTGGACAATTTATTTGTGAAAATGTATGTCTATTCAAATACGAATCACACGTAAAAAAATCTGGTCAAATTTTAATTGTTCATGTTGACTCCTTAGTTATAAGATCAGCTAAACCCTATTTGGCCACTCCAGGAGCAACTGTTCATAGCCATTATGGAGAAATCCTTTACGAAGGAGATACATTAGTTACATTTATATATGAAAAATCGAGATCTGGTGACATAACGCAAGGTCTTCCAAAAGTGGAACAAATCTTAGAAGTGCGTTCGATTGATTCAATATCGATGAACCTAGAAAGGAGAGTTGAAGGTTGGAACGAACGTATACAAAGAATTCTTGGAATCCCCTGGGGATTCTTGATTGGAGCTGAGCTAACCATAGCCCAAAGTCGTATCTCTTTGGTTAATAAGATCCAAAAGGTTTATCGATCCCAGGGGGTACAGATCCATAATAGACATATAGAAATTATTGTACGTCAAGTAACATCAAAAGTGTTGGTTTCAGAAGATGGAATGTCTAATGTTTTTTTACCTGGAGAATTAATCGGCTTTTTGCGAGCGGAACGAGCAGGGCGTGCTTTGGACGAAGCGATCTGTTATCGGGCAATCTTATTGGGAATAACGAGGGCATCTCTAAATACTCAAAGTTTCATATCCGAAGCAAGTTTTCAAGAAACCGCTCGAGTTTTAGCAAAAGCTGCTCTACGAGGTCGTATTGATTGGTTGAAAGGCCTGAAAGAGAACGTTGTTCTGGGGGGGATTATACCTGTTGGTACCGGATTCCAAAAATTAGTACATCCTTCAAGGCAAGACAAGAACATTCATTTGGAAATCAAAAGAAAGAATCTATTCGAGTTGGAAATAAGAGATATTTTGTTACACCATAGAGAATTATTTTGTTCTTACGTCCAAAACAATTTCCATGAGACAAATTTCCATGAGACATCAGAACAATCATTTACGCGATTTAATGATTCCTAAGAGCAGATTCTTTCCTTTCACTTTAACTATCTTTCAATTATCTGGTCCGATTATTGATTTGGTAAAAAATCAAATAAGTAATTAAATTGGTAATAAATAAAATAAGTAATTAAAAGAAATTAATGGTTTGGGTCGTGTATCAACGGTCAATCCCCCGTAGAAGGTTCCATCGGAACAATTATTTATTTCAGGGTACCTCGTCTCTTTGTTAAAAAAAAGGAAGTCTGGGGAAAAATGACAAGAAGATATTGGAACATCAATTTGGAAGAGATGATGGAAGCAGGAGTTCATTTTGGTCATGGTACTAAGAAATGGAATCCTAGAATGGCCCCTTACATCTCTGCAAAGCGTAAAGGTATTCATATTACAAATCTCACTAGAACTGCTCGTTTTTTATCAGAAACCTGTGATTTAGTTTTTGATGCAGCAAGTAGGGGAAAAAACTTCTTAATCGTTGGTACAAAAAATAAAGCAGCGGATTCAGTAGCATCAGCTGCAATAAGGGCTCGGTGTCATTATGTTAATAAAAAATGGCTTGGTGGTATGTTAACGAATTGGTCCACTACGGAAACGAGACTTCACAAGTTCAGGGACTTAAGAGCAGAACAAAAGATGGGGAAACTCAACTGTCTCTCCAAAAGAGATGCAGCAATGTTGAAGAGAAAATTATCTACCTTGCAAACATATCTCGGTGGGATCAAATATATGACGGGGTTGCCTGATATTGTGATCATCGTTGATCAGCAAGAAGAATATACGGCTCTTCGAGAATGTGTCATTTTGGGGATTCCGACAATTTGTTTAATCGATACAAATTGTGACCCAGATCTCGCAGATATTTCGATTCCAGCAAACGATGACGCTATAGCTTCAATCCGATTGATTCTTAACAAATTAGTATCTGCAATTTGTGAGGGTCGTTCTAGCTATATAAGAAATCGTTGATTATCATTAAGAATAATATTAAGAATAATTAAGATTAGTTAATTATTTGGCAACTCCATAGATTTATTGGATCGGTTACTATTTTTGAATTTTTAAAAAGAGATAAAATTTTTAAAAAGAGATAAAAAAAGTACTGGGGATATTGATATTATGTTATGATGTTATGTAATTTCTTGGTATCGTAAATAAAATATACGATTAATGATTCAAGTTAGTGAGTTGATAAATAGATGGTTGAATCAAAATAATTCCTTTTTTGAAGTTCAATTTCTGTCAGAGGACAATATGAATGTTATACCATGTTCCATTAAAACACTCAAAGGGTTATACGATATATCGGGTGTAGAAGTAGGCCAACATTTCTATTGGCAAATAGGAGGTTTACAAATCCATGCCCAAGTACTTATCACTTCTTGGGTCGTAATTGCTATCTTATTAGGTTCAGTCATCATAGCTGTTCGGAATCCACAAACCATTCCGACCGACGGTCAGAATTTCTTCGAATATGTCCTTGAATTTATTCGAGATTTGAGCAAAACTCAGATTGGAGAAGAATATGGTCCTTGGGTTCCCTTTATTGGAACTATGTTCTTATTTATTTTTGTTTCTAACTGGTCAGGTGCTCTTTTACCTTGGAAAATCATACAATTACCTCATGGGGAGTTAGCTGCGCCTACGAATGATATAAATACTACTGTTGCTTTAGCTTTACCCACGTCAGCGGCATATTTTTATGCGGGTCTTAGCAAAAAAGGATTGGGTTATTTCGGGAAATACATTCAACCAACCCCAATACTTTTACCAATTAACATCCTAGAAGATTTCACAAAACCTTTATCTCTTAGTTTTCGACTTTTCGGGAATATATTGGCTGATGAATTAGTAGTTGTTGTTCTTGTTTCTTTAGTCCCTTCAGTAGTTCCTATACCTGTTATGCTTCTTGGATTATTTACAAGTGGTATTCAAGCTCTTATTTTTGCAACGTTAGCCGCGGCTTATATAGGTGAATCCATGGAGGGTCATCATTGACTAGTTTTCGAAATAGTCTTTTTTAAGCTTATCCCAATTCATGCATGATTCAAGATAATCCACTTGGTTGGGGAACATAATAGATACAAATACAAATATGTATGAATATACGACCTAGAGTCGTAGGAAAAAAGATAGACGATATTGCGGAATTGTAAAAAAAAAAAGATGGGTTGGGGGGGTCACATCACACTAGATGTATGTAATCTCTATAAGTCCAGCCCCTGTGTCTGTTTCGAGGAATGATTCTAGAATCCGATTCAATATAGAATGTGGGTGGTTTACGTTATGGAAGAAACAAATGTATATGTGATATTAGATATTTACTAGTTATATAGGACTATTCCTAATATATATATATATATTATTATATACCCTATATATATATATATATATATATATTATTGATTGATTTGATTGCGGTTCACTGCATTTATATAGTTCCAATATAAGTCCTTCTGTTTCGTCTGTGATTGTGGATTGAATGAAATGCAAAAAAGAGATGAACTCAAGGATAGTATCTAGAAGAAAAAAGAAAGGAAAGAAGAATTGAATGAAAGAATGGTTCGAAACAAAGAAATGCAATAACTAGAACCGTATACATATGTATTTACAAAAACTCCATTATGGGTAGAAACTCAAAATGAGATATCGAAATAGTTCTGACGATTCAGTAATATTATCATTTCAATTCGGAGTTTTTAGTTATTTCGACCCGATAGATCTTAATCAGATAGATCTTAATGATAAAATCTTAATGAAAAAAAAAATGATAAAAAAAATGAAGTAAAAATTCATTGGTTGATTGTATCATTAACCATTTTTTTTTGGTGCGAGGAACTTACCATGAATCCACTGATTTCTGCCGCTTCCGTTATTGCTGCTGGATTGGCCGTAGGGCTTGCTTCTATTGGACCTGGAGTTGGTCAAGGTACTGCTGCAGGTCAAGCTGTAGAAGGTATTGCGAGACAACCAGAAGCAGAGGGTAAAATACGAGGTACTTTATTGCTTAGTCTAGCTTTTATGGAAGCTTTAACAATTTATGGACTGGTCGTGGCGTTAGCGCTTTTGTTTGCGAATCCTTTTGTTTAATCCTAGAAATGTAAAAAAGTACCTTACATACTATACTTTTTTTCTTATTTTTTTAATTTAACTCGCTATACTTTTTTCTTATTTTATTAACTCAGAATTGCTGTTTGCTTCTTCTAATTATATCAACGCTTTACTCCTACAATTATTTATTTGTTGAGACAATACCCCAGGAAAGGAAGGACTGTTTTGAGGATGAGTAATTACAGGATCCGCTCGTTTTCTTCCTTCGCGTACTTAGTTCGTTTTCTTCCTTCGCGTACTTAGTTTAGTACAATGGAAACCTTTTTTTTACTTTTTTTAGGAATCGTTTCAACAAACGAGATATTTCACAATTGACATGAGACCCAAGACTTAACCTAATAAGTATTTTATTGGATTGGAAACTTCAAGTAAGAAATTTCAAAATTATCAAATTAAATTACTAGATTTAATCTACTCCCATTAAAAAAAAAAAAATGGAAATAAAATTTATATAAAAAAAAGAAATCGATCAAAAAAGGGACGACGAAGTGATACAAAAAGAACTCTGTTCTTTGTTAGTCCTATCTATAAGAGGAGAGCATATGAAAAATGTAACCGATTCTTTCCTTTCCTTGGGTCACTGGCCATCCGCCGGGAGTTTCGGGTTTAATACCGATATTTTAGCAACAAATCCAATAAATCTAAGTGTAGTGCTTGGTGTATTGATTTTTTTTGGAAAGGGAGTGTGTGCGAGTTGTGTATTTCAAAAATAGGTTGGATCCATCCGACTGCACTTTATTTATGGTATTTTATTCATTTTATAGGATAAATAGGAAAAAAAGTGAACGATCTCAACGAATTATTTCTGAATAAATTAAGAAATCATATGTAAGAACCATAGCATTTCGTGACTTATTGGTAAATTTGATTCTCTATCAACCAATAATGTGAGACCATTAACATGGTTAAAGCTAAACTGTTTGAAGTCCAGGCAAAACATGGTACTCTTTCTACCGGTACTAACGTACCGAAATGGTTTAAAAATGAATAGTTGGTAATTTATCTGATATAGAACACTCATATCGATAAAATGATTTGAACCATTTATTAAAAAAATGGGCATCTTGCTCTTTTTTTTTCCAATGCCGAATCGACGACCTACGTAAAAAAAAAAATAGGAATTTTTGGATTTGAAGAAAAAAAGGAAATAAAAAAAAATATA